GTTTGAAAATGAAAAATTATATAGATTCTAAATAATTCCAATCGATATTTCTTTCTCATTTGTACGTGTATGATATATCCCACAAGACTTGTATCTAATCAGAAAATAAATTGTAGTTTGTAAAAGCGTAGGATGAATGAAAAAAAATAATGAATTTTTGAATAACTAAAAAAAGGTAAGGTGTCAAACAGACTCTCTCTTTTGGGGAGTAGAGTTGGGGATAGAGGGACTTGAACCCTCACGATTTTAACAGTCAACGGATTTTCATCTTACTATAAATTGCATTGTTGTCAATATTGACATGTAGAATGGGACTCTATCTTTATTCTCGTCCGATTAATAAGTTCCACCAAGGATCTATCAGACTATGAAGTGAATCATTTGATCAATGAATAGTTGATTTTTTCTTAAACTTCGAATTGATTCACAACATTTCTATTTTATTTTGTTTATAAAAAAATAGAAATCGAGATTCAGGTCGTTATTTTTGAGATCGTTTTGTGTTACCTATATTTAAATATAGGTTTTTCTCCTTCATCCTTTTTGATTTGAAGTTTCGATCGAAGGATTCCTTACAATATCAGCACAAGGTAATGAACTCCATTTGTTAGAACAGCTTCCATTGAGTCTCTGCACCTATCCCTTTTTTCTCGTTTTCTAAACTCCGCTTTGTTCGCGTAAACCAGGATTTGGCTCAGGATTGCCCATTGTTAATTCCAGGGTTTCTCTGAATTTGAAAGTTATCACTTAGTAGGTTTCCATACCAAGGCTCAATCCAATTAAGTCCGTAGCGTCTACCAATTCCGCCATATCCCCTTTTTATTAGGATCTCATTATAATGTCTTTCCACTTCCGAAACCTTGGAATTCATTACATATAGATACTTATTTTATTTCTTTGGAATTCATTACATATAGATACTTATTTTATTTCTTTGGTATCTTTTTTCTTTTTTTTTGAGCCCCATCCATATTGATTTAGTCTAATCAATAAAGATTATATCATATTTGTATTTGCAATTCAATATGGTTATATATTACATAACATATATATGTTCTTCTCTCATCTTTGTCTTAAATTTTAAGAAATAGTCGAACGGTCGATTCTTTTTTTTTTGAACTTTCATGAAAAGAAATTTATGATTATTATTGAAACTTATAATTCTACAATGTGCAATGGAAAAAGATTATAAGTCTACTTCATAGATTTGAAATTCGAATAATTATAAAAAATTCTATTCGAATATTAATTCTAATAATTCTATAATATTAGAAATAAACTAAAAAGAAAAAAAGTATAAAATAATAATAATCGCATGAGGTTAGAACAAAAAAACAAGAATTTAAAATCAGATATCATTTAACTTAAAAAAAAAGATTTCTGATCTAATTAAGATTTTCTTATTTAGAAACGAATGAAATCAAAATTAGAAAGTCGATATACTGCTATATTCTATTAATTAAGGTTATGTTTTATTTATTTAATGATAGTTACTATTTATTTGAGCTATATTCTGTTCTAGAATATATAGAATATGATTAATTCTAAATAGATAAGGAAAAATATAGAATAGTTACTTGATACGATCTAGTAGTTTAGTGAATTTGTATGCATGCGCTATTTTATTTGAGCCCGCTTAGCTCAGAGGTTAGAGCATCGCATTTGTAATGCGATGGTCATCGGTTCGATTCCGATAGCCGGCTTTTCCATTTTTTTTTCGTTTTTTTACATGATTTTTAATGTACTTTCAAAATAAAAGAAGATTGAAAAGACTTCTTGCACCTTTTTTTCAAGAGTTACCACTCTAGGTCATATAAACGTCCATATAGGAATATATATTGGGTAAAAGAGTTAGATCTTTGCAAAATAAATCAAGAAAATAAAGGAAAATTTTTTTGATTTATTTGATTTATATATATTGTATATACAATCAAATAAATCGGTATATTGAGAGAATATATCTTCTTACTCTTTGTATTCCAATAGTTTATTGGAGTGGATTTCACGTCATTTATCATTATCATTTAGTTCAGTTTTAATTTTGTTTAGTTTTGTACAATTTCAATAAAAAAAGGAGTCTTTATGTCACGTTACCGAGGGCCTCGTTTTAAAAAAATACGCCGTCTGGGGGCTTTACCGGGACTAACTAGTAAAAGGCCTAAGGCAGGAAGCGATCTTAGAAACCAATCACGCTCCGTAAAAAAATCTCAATATCGTATTCGTTTAGAAGAAAAACAAAAATTGCGTTTTCATTATGGTCTTACAGAACGCCAATTACTTAAATATGTTCGTATCGCCGGAAAAGCCAAGGGGTCAACAGGTCAAGTTTTACTACAATTACTTGAAATGCGTTTGGATAATACCCTTTTTCGATTGGGTATGGCTTTGACTATTCCTCAAGCACGCCAATTAGTTAACCATGGACATATTTTAGTTAATGGTCGTATAGTTGATATACCAAGTTATCGCTGCAAACCCCGAGATATTATTACAGTGAAGGATGAACAAAATTCTAGAACTTTGGTTCAAAAGCTTCTTGATTCATCTGCCCCTGAGGAATTGCCAAACCATCTGACTCTTCACACATTCCAATATGAAGGGTTAGTCAATCAAATAATAGATAGGAAATGCGTCGGTTTGAAAATAAATGAATTGCTTGTCGTAGAATATTACTCTCGACAGACTTAATAAACCGATTTTAAAGTAAACAAAATAACTAAAAACAAGAGTTCGGACAACTCCCCTTTGCCCCTCTTTTTTGATTAAAAAGGCACAAGGATTTAGTTGGGGAATCTTTTTCCTATTCATGTATCATAAATTGGTGGAGATATTTGGATCCCTTGTTTGCTATTTTCCATATCAAAGAAATTAGGAATAGAGAATCTAGTTCAAAATCAAAACAAGGTAGATTTTATATCGATTCTTTTTTATTTGATTTGATACATTGTGGTCAATCACGTAAGATTGGTGAATTAGTTGAAAGTACGGAAAGAGAGGGATTCGAACCCTCGGTAAACAAAAGTCTACATAACAGTTCCAATGTTACGCCTTCAACCACTCGGCCATCTCTCCGACATCAGGATTATGACTGAGTACCTGGGTGAATAGCGAGTTATTCATCGTTTTTTAGATTATGGTTAATAGATACCTTTTTTGATCGGAAAAATTGGAAGTAGATAGAAGGTTTTTTTTAATGAGTCCGCTTTTATGTTAGTTTGTACTATTCCTTTGTTTGTGAGAAAATTTTCTCACAAAAGAAAAGGTAAAGGAAATAAAAAGAGTTATAGAAGGGATTACTACCTATGCCAAGATCGCGTATAAATGGAAATTTTATTGATAAAACCTTTACAATTGTAGCCGATATCTTATTACGGGTCATTCCGACAACTTCCGGAGAAAAAGAGGCATTTACTTATTACAGAGATGGTGCGATTTGATTATCATTATTTTTTTTTATTTCTCGCTGATTTGGAATAGAAAGAAAAAGGAGTATTGAAAAAAATCTACGCTTTTGAAGGTGAAGTTTATAATATAAAATAAAAAAAGCAATCCCTTCTGTCATGTATCCACGATTAATGCAGCCTTAGATACTTCAATTGTGAATTCTAGTATTGAGCAAAAGGTTTTTTTACCTATGGTTCCCGTATTACAGATCAATCCTAACTAATACAATAGACCAATATGAGGCATAGGGGAAGAAGCACTACGCTGAGAAATCAACAACACGAAAACTTTCTTCAAAATGATTCCCTTTCTTCTTCTTCTTTGGGATTGGGACTAATTAAAATGGTTGGAACAATAAACATCCATCTCGTTCGTACTTTGGATACCTGTATAACCATTGAAGACTGTTGAAGTGACTAATTCCTGGAAATTTAGGGGCGTTGAGAACAAAGAAATTTTTAGAGTTTCCTTTTTTATTTTTATCTAGCATGAACCCACTTGGTAGTAAGAAAAGATCTTTTGCAAGAAGGTTGGCTAGGGATTTCTTGTAAAAACATTAGCCCCGCTTAGTTCATAATGACATCACATTTTTCCATATATTATTTTCATTATGCACCTAAAGGAGGAGCCGTATGAGATGAAAATCTCACATACGGTTCTGAAACGGAGAATTCGTTAAAGCGAATGACGACCGTAACGGATGTCGGCTCAATCTGAAGGAAATTATGCGGAAGCCTTACAGAATTATTATGAAGCTATGCGACTAGAAATTGACCCCTATGATCGAAGTTATATACTCTATAATATAGGCCTTATCCACACAAGTAATGGGGAACATACCAAAGCTTTAGAATATTATTTTCGGGCATTAGAACGAAACCCCTTTTTACCACAAGCTTTTAATAATATGGCTGTGATCTGTCATTACGTGCGACTATCTCCACTATAGAAAAAAGACCGAACAGCTAGTCAATGAAATACTAGAAACACAAAAAAAGGGCTTTCTACATAAGTATCGTCCAAAACGATTTTTTATCAGCTGTAGCAAATAAATAAACTTCATAGATCGAAATATGAAGTGAAGACTAGATATGCCTAAATACTTTCTTTTCTATGGATAAAAAAAGATTTAATTGATAGAGGAAGCACCGTAAAGATCAATTGGAAAGGTTTTGGATCGATACAACAAGAGCTGTTTATTTATATCATAATATGAGATAAATCTTAGGAATCTACTTCTGTAATAGAGTGGATCCCCTAAGGTATTGAGCAGCGGTGTAGCATCAGATCCTAAAGACAGTAAGTCTTTTTCTTTTTTATGAAGTATGAAAAAAAGTCTTTTTCAAAGATTCTATATAAATTTTTATATGAAAGCGGGATAGTTACCTTTCAGAAAATTCTAATATCTAATAACAGTGGACATGCCTTTTTTTCTGAAGGTAGGAGAAAAGATAAAACTTATTATATTAATATATTAATTAAATCAAAATGAAAGTTTGAAACTCATGTAATTACTCTCTTTTGTTTAATCCAAGAAAAATCCAATATCTATAAGA